CCGGGCTCTTTCTAGCTGTTCAATGGCCCCTCTACGTAATTCTTCCGAATTTCGAATAGTACTCAAAATCCTCCGTTTTCGATTATCTAATAAATCGTTTAATGAAAGTAGATTATCTTACCATTAATTTCACAACTTCCATGATCTCTTCCCGAACCAAACATGAATCTTTCGATTCATTTGGCTCTCACGCTCCATTTTTTATTTTATGGACATTCCCGTATATTTTTAAAATATAATGAGCCTATCCTCTCTATTTCTGTTTATATTCAAACATATCAAAACCGATACAAGAACAGAATATTAGGAGGACTCTTCCGACCAGACAAAAAATCTATAATTGTCAGCAAAGTTGTTTCTTTATTTGTTCTTTATTTCATTGAAAATATAGAAAATTTGAATTGATTTCCTTTTTTATTCAAATCCCCAAATTCCCCCTTTTTATACATAACATAGGTTGCCGATTCGGCATTGGATAATATAATAAATATAATAAAGGGCAAGGCGCCCTTTCTTTATTCTAGTAAATGGTTCAAATCATTTTATCGATATGAGTGTTCTATATCGGAAAAATTATCAACTATTCTTTTTTAAACCATTTCGTTATTAACGTAGTGGTAGAAAGAGTACCATGTTGTGCCCGGACTTCAAACAGTTTAGCTTTAACCATGTTAATGGTCTCACATTATTGGTTGGTTGATAGAGAATCAAAGTTAACTTACCAATGAATAACGAAATGCTATGGTTCTTACATATGATTTATGAATTTACTCAGAAGGAATTCGTCGAGATTATGCACTTTTTTCCTATTTATCCTATAAAAATATAGAATAACATAAATAAAGTGCAGTCGGTTAGATCCAACCTATTCGTGAAATATACAACTCGCACACACTCCCTTTCCAAAAAAAATCAATACACCAAGCACTACACTTAGATTTATTGGATTTGTTGCTAAAATATCGGTATTAAACCTGAAACTCCCGGCGGATGGCCAGTGGCCTAAGGAAACGAAAGAATCGGTTACATTTTGCATATGCTCTCCTCTTATAGATAGGACTAAGAAAGAACAGAGTTCTTTTTGTATCACTTGACTCGCCCTTTTTTTATCGATTTCTTTTTCTTAATTTCCCGTTTTTTTTTAGGAATAAAGTATTGATATAATTCACAGAAGCAAATGACAACGAGTTAATAAAGTTAATAAAATAAGAAAAAAGTAGGTAACGTACTTTTTTACATTTTCATTCTAGGATTAAATTAAACAAAAGGATTCGCAAATAAAAGCGCTAATGCCACGACCAGTCCATAAATTGTTAAAGCTTCCATAAAAGCTAGACTAAGTAATAAAGTACCTCGTATTTTTCCTTCTGCTTCTGGTTGTCTCGCAATACCTTCTACGGCTTGGCCTGCAGCAGTACCTTGACCAACTCCAGGTCCAATAGAAGCAAGCCCTACGGCCAATCCAGCAGCAATAACGGAAGCGGCAGAAATCAGTGGATTCATGATGATAGGTTCCTCGCACCAAAAAAAAATGGTTAATGATACAATCAACCAATGAATTATTACTTATTTGATCACAAAAATCTATTGAGTCGAAGTAACTAAAACTTCGAATAAAATAAAAAAATAATGAAATTAATATAGAAATATAGATAGAGATAACCCCTATATAACTAGTATATATCTAATATCACATATACATTTGTTTCTTTCATAACGTAAACCGCCCGCATTTTCTTTTTATATTGAATCGGATTCTAGAAGAATTTTTCAAAAATATACAGGGGCTGTGGCTGGCCTTATAAACATTCCATATATCTAGTGGTGACCCCCACTAACCCATCCGCCATTTCATAATATCGTCTATCTTTCCTCCTACAACTCTAGTCGTATATATATATGTATTTATATCTATTATGTTCCTCAACCAAGAACCAATCTTGAACTATGCATTGCCTCAATTGGGATAAGCTTAAAAATAAAGACTATTTCGAAAACTAATCAATGATGACCCTCCATGGATTCCCCTATATAAGCCGCGGCTAAAGTTGCAAAAATAAGAGCTTGAATACCGCTTGTAAATAATCCAAGAAACATGACAGGTATAGGAACTACTAAAGGTACTAAAGAAACAAGAACAACAACTACTAATTCATCAGCTAATATATTCCCGAAAAGTCGAAAACTAAGAGATAAAGGTTTTGTGAAATCTTCTAGGATGTTAATTGGTAAAAGTATTGGAGTTGGTTGAATGTATTTTCCGAAATAACCCAATCCTTTTTTGGTAAGACCCGCATAAAAATATGCTACTGACGTGAGTAAAGCTAAAGCAACAGTAGTATTTATATCATTTGTGGGGGCGGCTAGCTCCCCATGAGGTAACTGTATGATTTTCCAAGGTAAAAGGGCACCTGACCAATTCGAAACAAAAATAAATAGGAACATAGTTCCAATAAAGGGAACCCAAGGGCCATATTCTTCTCCAATCTGGGTTTTGCTCAAGTCTCGAATAAATTCAAGGACATATTCGAAGAAATTCTGACCGTCGGTCGGAATGGTTTGTGGATTCCGAACAGATATGATGACTGAACCTAATAAGATAGCAATTACGACCCAAGAAGTGATAAGTACTTGGGCATGAATTTGTAAACCTCCTATTTGCCAATATAAATGTTGGCCTACTTCTACACCTGATATATCGTATAACCCTTTGAGTGTTTTAATGGAACATGGTATAACATTCATATTGTCCTCTGACAGAAATCGAACTGAAAAAAAGAATTATTTTGATTCAACCATCCCTTTCTCGACTCATCTACTTTTATCATTAATCATATAGTTAGGATACCAAGAAATCACATAACATAATATCAATATCCCATTTTATCTCTTTTTAAAAATGAAAGACAAGATATAGTAACCGATCCAATAAATCAAAATAATTAACTAATCTTATTATTATTATTCTTAATCATAACATAATCAACGACTTCTTATATAGCTAGAACGGCCCTCACAAATTGCGGATACCAATTTGTTAAGAATCAATCGGATTGAAGCTATAGCGTCATCGTTGGCTGGAATCGAAATATCTGCGAGATCTGGGTCACAATTTGTATCGATTAAACAAATCGTCGGAATTCCCAAAATGACACATTCTCGAAGAGCTGTATATTCTTCTTGCTGATCAACGATTATTACAATATCGGGCAATTCAGTCATATATTTGATCCCGCCCAGATATGTTTGCAAAGTAGATAATTTTCTCTTCAACATTGCTGCATCTCTTTTAGAGAGACGGTTGAGTTTCCCCATCTTTTGTTCTGCTCTTAAGTCTCTGAACTTATGAAGTCTCGTTTCCGTAGTGGACCAATTAGTTAACATACCGCCGAGCCATTTTCTATTAACATAATGACATCGAGCCCTTATTGCAGCTGATGCTACTAAATCCGCTGCTTTATTTTTGGTACCAACAATTAAGAAGTTTTTTCCTCGACTTGCTGCATCAAAAACTAAATCGCAGGCTTCCGATAAAAAACGAGCAGTTCTAGTGAGATTTATAATATGAATACCTTTACGCTTTGCAGAGATGTAAGGGGCCATTCTAGGATTCCATTTCTTAGTACCATGACCAAAATGAACTCCTGCTTCCATCATCTCTTCCAAATGGATGTTCCAATATCTTCTTGTCATCTTTCCCACGCTTTCTTTTTTTTTTTTAACAAATAAACAAATAAATAATTGTTCCTACGGAACCTTCTGCCGGAATTGGCCGTTGATACACAGCCCAAACCATTCATTTTTTTTTTTTTATTACTTAACTTAATTTCTTCATTTTATTTAGTACCCAATCAATAGCTAGTAAAGTAAAAAGAAAAATATCTCCTTAAGAATTATGAATTCGCTTAAATGATTTTTCTGGTGTGTCATAGAAATTGCTTGGGGCGCAAGAACAAAAAAATTCTCTATGGTGTAACAAAATATCTCTCATTTCCAACTCGAATAGATTTTTCTTTTTTATTTCCAAATGAATGTCTTGCTTTGAACGGTGCACTAATTTTTTGAATCCAGTACCGACAGGGATAATCCCCCCCAAAATAACATTTTCTTTCAGACCCTTCAACCAATCAATACGACCCCGTAGAGCAGCTTTTGCCAAAACTCTAGCAGTTTCTTGAAAACTTGCTTCGGATATGAAACTTTGAGTATTCAGAGAAGCCCTCGTTATTCCCAATAAAATTGCCCGATAACAGATTGCTTCGTCTAAAGCACGCCCTGCTCGTTCCGCTCGCAACAATCCGATTAGTTCTCCAGGTAAAAAAACATTAGACATTCCATCTTCTGAAACCAACACTTTTGATGTTACTTGCCGTACAATAATCTCTATATGTCTATTATGGATCTGTACCCCCTGGGATCGATAAACCTTTTGGATCTTATTAACCAAAGAGATACGACTTTGGGCTATGGTTAGTTCAGCTCCAATTAAGAATCCCCAAGGAATTCCAAGAACTCTTGGTATACGCTCGTTCCAACCTTCAACTCTCCTTTCAAGGTTCATCGATATTGAACCAATCGAGCGCACTTCTAAGATTTGTTCTACTTTTGGAAGACCTTGCGTTATGTCACCAGATCGGGATTTTTCATATATAAATGTAACTAATGTATCTCCTTCAGAAAGGGTTTCTCCATAATGTCCATGAACAGTCGCTCCTGGAGTGGCCAAATAAGGCTTAGCTGATCTTATAATTAAAGAGTCAACATGAACAATGAAAATTTGACCAGATTTTTGTATGTGTGGTCCATATTTAAATAGACATATATTTTCACAAATAAATTGTCCAATGCTAATTATTGTGGATGTCTCTTCACAATAATTGTAATGTAGAAAGCACCAATTCAAATGGGATGGATTCAAAATGATGTTATTGCATGGACTGGGATTATAAATCCTCCTATTTTCATCTATTAAACAGTATTTAAGTACTTCAAGTACTTGGAAAGTCTGTTTAAAATTGTCAAGTAGCCAATATTTGTTTAACAAGATCTGATTATGAGTTATTAAATGGTAAGATGAATAAAAGTTCACTATTTTAGGTACTATTGTACCTAAGGGACCCAACAAACCCCTAATTGGAGTTATGGGATTCAATTCTTTTGCCACATTGTTATATTTCGAACCGTTGAATGGACCAACTCGAAAACAATTGAATGATGACAAAATTCTCAAAGATTGGCCTTCCTTATTTCGATTCAACAACGTACCAATAGTTCCTTGATGCTGGGTAACTAATGGAATCTTCACTTTGGAATAAAAAGGATTGATATTGGTGCGATCTAATCCATTATCAGGAATCAATCCCGAACCTGCCGTATCGTACCTTTTTTCGGTATATGAAATAGTAGACTTGACTAATTCAATTCTTATGAAATCACGAATCAGATCATTTGCCCTTACTTCAACAAAGGAAGCATGAACCTCTTCCATAGAACCGTTTTTTTCTTGGTCCCAATTCAATACTAAGCAAGTCCGAACTAATTGAATACTTGTGTGATAAATTCCTCGAATTGACTTTCCATTTCCATAAAGGATATAATTGACAACTCTAAACTGGACATTTTCTTTTTCCTGCAAGAGATCTTGAGGGAAAAGTTTTGCTAAATTTATCCCATCAGCTATTTCATATGTGACTACGGGTCGAACCAAAACAAAATACTTTTTTTTGATAGGTGTGATCCGTTGGACATAGATCCAATTTTTGGATTTTGTTTTTGATTCCTTAGAATTTTTTTTTTCCGTTCCTGGTGGTATCAAAATGCCACTGTGTCTGGATATCTTATCTGTCTCTCCGGGAAAATGAATATCTCCAGAAAAGATTTTCAGTTCAATACTTTTTTTTTTTCTCTCCACTCGGACTAATCCACCTACTCGGCTTCTTGTATTTGTATTTAAAGCGAGTTGTGTATCTACTCCAATGATACTATTGTTCCGGACCATTATAGACGAAGATCCGGGTAAGATATGCACCTCTTCGGGAATAAAAAAAAACCGATCCACTTTCATTTGGTATTTCGGACTCAATTCTTTTGCTCCTCGATACTCAATCAAATCTTCTTTTTTGACTATTGAATCCACCTCCGCGGTCCAATATTTAGTAATTCCCGAACTCTTTCTTCTGTATCGTGGATCATCAAAATAAGCAAGAATACTATTTCTACGTAAAATACCATTTATGGGTATTTCAATCGAAATACCAAAAGAGGGTATTAATTCTTTCTCTCGTTCTTGATCGTATTGTAATGGGATGAGAAATCTATTTCTTCGTCTTTTCGCCAAGAAATCAGAATTCTCTTGGAGAATCGAAGGGTATATGAAATTCCAATGACCATTGGATATAATTCGATCAAGTCTTGAATAATAAAGAATTTCCCTATATTTTTTACGAGTACCAGAAGGATCCAACAATTTATGTCTTACTCGATCCTTAGTAATTGAGAGGTCAGAGCTATATCTTTCGTCGACAGAAAAAGAATGAACATTCATTTGATCTTGATCCTTGTGAAGCGAAAAAGACACTATACTGGATCTGCACGGACCCCCCGCTAATATCCATAAATGACTTGTTTTGGGTAATAGATGAACATTACTATATGTATATTCAGGTGCGTGGTAGACATCAGTACTCCAGTGCATTTCTCCCTCTGATTCAGAATAAATATGTTTTCGAACCCTCTCTTTAAAATGAAAAGTAGACGTTCCGGCACGAATCTCGGCAATCACTTGTTCAGATTCTACATATTGATCATTTTGAACTAAAATCAAACTTTTGGGTGGAATATTCACACTATGTATAATATCCCGACTCTCAATAGTTACATACAAGTCTATAGAACATAGAAAAGCAGGATGCCCATGACGGGTACGTGTGGGATGAACCAAATACTCATTGAACTTTATTTTTCCATTAGAAGGAGCTCGTACATGTTCGGCAGTACCGCCTGTGAATACTCCACCCGTATGAAAAGTTCTTAATGTTAGTTGAGTCCCCGGTTCCCCAATTGATTGACCCGCAATAATACCTATGGCTTCCCCCAACTCAACCAGGTCGCCGTGAGTGGGGCTTCTGCCATAACATAATTGACAGATCCAAGATGTATTCCTGCAAGTAAAAGGGGTTCGAATATATATTGGTTGTGCTCGAAAGGTTATGAATCGATTGGCAAGTCCAATCCCAATATCTTGATTTCGAGCGGCAATGCATCGTATCCCCATATATATATCGTCTGCTAATACACGACCAATTAGGGTTTGAACAAAATTTTTTTCTGTCACCCCGTTTCGAGGACTCACGGAAATAGCTCGGATAGTACCACAATCTGTTCTACGTACAATAATGTGTTGAACTACTTCAACAAGTCTACGCGTGAGATATCCAGCATCTGATGTTCGTACAGCAGTATCCACGACTCCTTTTCGAGCCCCGTAACAGGAAATTATAT